AAACGAATATCTCCCCTAGATGGAAGAAGATCCTCTTTGAAAAGCAGTTTGGTTCCATCTGCTAGAGCTTGAAGAATTCCCAAAGGACCGGCGTATTCAGGTCCAATACGTTGTTGTACCCCTGCGGATATTTGTCTTTCTAACCACACAATTACTAGTACCCCTATTATGATTCCCAATACAGGAGTAAAAATAGGGACAAGCAACCATATGAGCCCATAGACCTCTTTTAAGGATTCCGATCTGAAAAAAGAATTGATAGCTTGTGCTTCTGTCGTATCAATTATCATTTCAACGATCAACTTCTCCCATAATGATATCTATACTACCTAGTATCGTCATAATATCAGCCAATTTCATTCTTTTAACTAGCTGAGGAAGAATTTGCAAATTGATAAAACCTGGTGGACGAATTTTCCATCTCCAGGGAAAAACACTCTGATCTCCTATCATAAAAATTCCCAATTCCCCTTTTGGGGCTTCCACTCTCACGTAAAGTTCTTGTTTCGATAATTCAAAAGCGGGCGAGGTTTTTTTACTAATGAATCGGTATTCAAAATCATTCCATTCGGAATCCCTTGCTCTATCGAAGCGTCGGACTTCTAAATTTTCATAGGGCCCCCCTGGAATTCCTTCCAAAGCTTGTTGAATAATTTTTATGGATTCCATCATTTCACTGATTCGGACTAAATAACGAGCTAATGAATCTCCTTCTTTTTGCCATTGGACTTCCCAATCAAATTCGTCGTAACACTCATAATGATCAACTTTCCGAAGATCCCATTGAATTCCCGAAGCTCGTAGCATTGGGCCTGATAAACCCCAATTTATTGCTTCCTCTCCCCCAATAATGCCCACTCCTTCAACTCGTTCCAAAAAAATGGGATTCCGCGTAATAAGCTTTTGATATTCAGTAACCCCTGTTAAAAAATAATCGCAGAAATCCAAACATTTATCTATCCAACCATGAGGTAGATCAGCAGCTACTCCTCCAATACGGAAATAATTATGCATCATTCGCATACCTGTGGCAGCTTCGAATAGATCATATATCAATTCTCTTTCTCTGAAAATATAGAAGAAAGGGGTCTGCGCACCGATATCCGCCATAAAAGGTCCAAGCCATAACAAATGAGAAGCTATACGACTCAGTTCAAGCATAATGACTCTGATATAGCTGGCTCTTTTAGGTACTTGAATATTTCCCAGCTGCTCTGGTGCATTTACCGTTATTGCCTCTGTAAACATGGTCGCTAAATAATCCCAACGGGTTACATAAGGCAGATATTGTATAATTGTTCGATTTTCTGCAATTTTTTCCATTCCTCTGTGTAAATAACCCAATATGGGTTCACAGTCAATAACATCTTCACCATCGAGAGTAACGATGAGTCGAAGAACACCATGCATTGATGGGTGGTGAGGACCCATATTGACTATCATGAGGTCTTTTCTTGTAGCTGGTACAGTCATATGTTTTTTCCCGATTCATTATTCCATGAATTGCTGAAAACGAAACGAAGTTCATCCAAATTCAAGATCTAATAAATATAAAATAAATAAAAAATAAAGTAATTCAAATCGTCAAATTAACTTAACGAGTTTTTGGCTCCCGAATAGCCAACTGCCCAATTAATTCTTTATAACGTACTCTATTTTTCTTTGACAAATAAGCCAGCAGCCGTTGACGTTTTCCCAGAATTTTCCGTAGACCTCTCTGAGATAAATAGTCTTTTCTGTGCAATTGCAAATGTGAAGTAAGTCTCCGTATCTTATTGGTGAAATTGAATACTTGAAATTCAACAGAACCCTTCTTTTTTTCTTTTTCTTCTTGCGAAATAACTGAGATTAATGAATTTTTTACCATAAAAAGAATTCTTCTCCCCTTTTTTCTTTTTTTTACATTTACAGATATGGATTTTACCGATTAGTAATAATAATGCCAAACGGTTGAATCTGGTATACACAATAATCTGGATTGATTCATATACTGCTTGTTCTATCAAATTCAATTAATCAATAATCAAATTTGCAATTTGATTCGGATATAGATAAAAAACATGGTATGCTTCTGCAACCACAAAAGAGAGAAATTTGGACATAAGATAAGAGGAGTCTGCCCATTCATTCCTAGATCTAATTCATAAGTTCATTGAATCAGTATCATGTACGATAATGTATTCTAACACAACGGGTGTGTACATCTGTTTTTCCTATACCATATCCGATATGACACGTGATTGATGTATAAGAAATGGATTATCAACCAATTTTCAATCGTGGATACATATGTATCCTTGACATACTGAAACGACTACCATTATTAGTATTAAACCAATAGCGATTCATACAAACTAAATCTTCGAATCGATAATTGGGCCAAAGAAATAATTTGAACTTAATGAATTTATTTGTATCTATATTAAGATGCTTGCCCTCATCCAGAAATTGACCACAGGTCCTTACATTGTTCTCATTGCAGAATACTGGATTTCTATCCAAAAGATTCACATTTCCCGAATTTAAACAAATGAGAATTCTCAATTCTCTACGCCGCCTAGGAGATGAAATATTTTCAGGAACAAGTAAATCATAATGATTTTCGTCTCTGTTCCCATCCAGCCTTTCATGTCTTGCAATAGATTCATCAAAACCATTCTTATCAACATTTTTTTTTTCTCGGCATCTTCGATTAGTTTGGTACTTACGCTTATGGACCAGTGAAATAGCTATGGTTTGATACATAATCAATTGTCCATCCCATTTTATAGACAGACGAACCGGTTCGATAATCAATATTCCTTTTTTTATTAATTCTGGAGGAGTTAGATCTTTCTGAATTAGCATTACATCCAGACTCATTTCTTCGCTTTGAATAGAGGATATAGCAATTTCCTGTGGATTTATCAGTCTAAGCAGAAGGCAATATACCTGGAGATTTTTGATTATTCTTTGATTCAAATGAGCATCCCATCTCAATTGAAAACACAAATATCGTTTCAGGAGGAAAGCGAGGTCTGCTGCCGCGGTGTTCTTAGTCTTAGATTGCTTTTCCTTTCTACTTTGAATATCTGATCCCCCATAATTGTCTTTAACATCTTTCTGTTGGTTTGATAGATCTGAGCCAAAATCTCCTTGGCCTGCTTGCTCTTTTTCTTCTTTATTTCCATTTTCGAATTCAAATTCAAGAGATTTTTTTTGAGTAGGTGATATACGAAGACCTGTTTTTTGCTTTCCGTTGAGATTTTTATTTTCACTAGCATTTGCATTTCCAATAAAATTGAAAAGAAGTGATTTGATTAGTATGAGCCACGGTTGAATCTTATATGCATCATAAAGTAACACAAATTCTGGGAAAAACCAAAGTTCCAGATTCGACATGGGATGATTTCGTATTTCTTCATTCATTCCCATCCAGTCAAAAGAGGTTTTTGTTTGACGGAATGAGTTGATTTGTTTATGAATCGCGAGATAAAAAAGATCTTTCTTATCAATTTTATCAATTATTTGAGAATAATTAGTCCCAGTCTTAGTTTTTTTATTGATGTTGTCTCCGGTATCCATATTGGTCCAGTCCTCAATATCGATCTTTTTTCTAAGACAAAAATTAAAAATTCTCCAATCAAAATATTTTCTATCCGTATTTTTATCCGTATCAATAATAGAATCTTCTCTTAGATAATCACTAATAGCTACACCGTCTAACACATAAAAAAATTCGGGGTTATATGTGTTGCAATTATAGGAGATGTCTAGGACCTCGTTGACTTGTAATGGTGATCCAAAAATATATGAGTCCCTCTTATGTTCATAATTAATATATTTATGTGATAAAAGATCATATCTGTAGTTTTTTTTTAATTTTGCTTTTTGACTCGGTAATGAATCCACTGCATAATTCTTTTTTTTCTCATAATGAATTAATAGGTCTTTATCATATGAATCCAAATTTTTTGAGTCTTTTTTTTGAACCATATAACTTTGATTGACTCTATTTCGCCATTTTTGCAGTCCTAATCTAGACCATCTAGTCTGGGATAAATCGTATTGAGAATGACCCCTTAACCAGTTTTTCCATTCATTCATTCCAAAATTGCGAAGTTTCTTATGCCTTGATTCGGAATGAAATATTTCTTGTGTTCCAACATAATCCTTTATTTTATCCTTAAGAAAAAGAGATGTTCCGTTATATTGAAGTACAGGCCTCAAGTGATACTTGTTAATAACTTCGGTTTGTGATAATTTGTAAAATACATATGCCTGTGACAAGGAGGATAGGGCACAAAAACTCTGTGAATTCTTATTATTAATATTCGAAAGCGAATGTTTTATAGTCGAAATAAAATGAATTGTATTTTGATTTGTTTCATTAATTCCTTCTTGATTTGTTTCATCATTGTAACCATATTTCTCAATAATTTTTTCTTTTGATTCAAGGGAAAGTTTTACATTGATCCTCGGAATATGAATAATACATAGAAGGTATATTCTTTCAAGAAATAATTTTATAAAATAGTGCCATTTGCTTATTAATCGTTCACTTATTCTTTTTAATATCTGCCAAATATTTTTCTTTTTCGGCGATTCTAATCTTTTATCATCACAACTTGTCTCCTTAGGACCAATCTTTATATCTGGAGTTAGAAATATTTTTTTCTTGTCTTTTGTTATTTTTTCGATTTGATTTCTGATTGTACTTGTCCTATTAATCAGATCCTTCATTTTTGTTTCTGTCAGTGAATAATTTGTCCAATCCAGGGATCTAATTCGAATGGACGATTCATGAATAATCTGATTACTTATTATAGTTATAGAATTTTTTCCATTTTTATTTTGACTCGATTCATGTACTTCCCTCAATCCAAATAAGAGAATTGGATTTGTTTTTGCAAGCTTTTTCATTATTCTTTTTATAAATCGAACTATTTCGATAACCCATCTTGTTTTTTCTTTTAAGACCTTTAGAAAACTTTTTGTTTTTTCTTTAAAAATTATTAGAA